TTTCCATCACACCTATTTCAATTTTTTCGTTATAGTCAGTATAACTAATTATTGCTCTTATCCAAATTTTCTTCTTTTCATCGCAGTCTCACTTAGGATTTTCTCTCAAGAAAAGGAATTTGAAAGAAAAAAAATTTTTGTTTCGAATTTCGACTAAAGAGAAAATTCAAAATTCTTAGCAATTGGTAGAAATGGATTGCAATGGAAATAAATTTTCATTGAAATCCATTTCTATGTTATTTTATTCCATCTCTTAGAAAAAAAAAACAAACAAAGGAGGCCCTTGAAATGAACTTTAACGATTACCCATTAGACAGCGAAGTATTCCGTCTTTTTTGGAATATGAAACTTCATTCGTTCTTTGCCCGACTTGCCCTTAGGTATCTTTTAACGTGGGGGATTGAAACAAATTCTTTGAGTCACCGAATCGCACTTACGTATCTGGTCCACAAAGGATTGGAAACAAATTCCTTGTTTGACCGATTGGCACTTACGTATGTGTTAAACGGGGGGCTTGAAACCAATTCTGTATTTGGTAGACTTGCACGTGCATATCTTGTGAAGAGGGGTTTTGAAACAAATTCCTTGTTTGACACAATTGCACGTGCATTTATGCATCTTTTGAAGAGAGGTCCTCAAACAAGGAATTTGTTTGAGAAAATGGCCCTTATGTATCTTCTGAAGAGGTGTGACGAAGCTGTTCATAAGGGCTTATCCGTGAGGGGTTTTGCAGATGTATTCGACCTTGCCCGAGTGGAAGGCGGCCACTTAATCGATCAAAATTTACAAAGAATTTCAAAAACTCCGATGGCTTGGCAAACGGCAAAAATTGCCGTTGCCTGCCGATCGATCGAGGCCTTCCACCAAGAAAACATGGACGACTTCAGATATACTGCGGAGCTTGGATATTGGACGGGTGCTCTCGAACGTTTACGACAACTCGAAAAAGAGGAAAATTCAGAGTCCGATTAAGAACACGGACTATTTGTACCTCTATTTATTATTTAATCGATATTTTAGTATAATAGAATATCGATTAAATAATAATAAGAGGTACAAATAGTAAATCGAGGTACACATTCTATGACAATTCTTAACTTTCCCTCTTTTTTGGTACCTTTAGTAGGCCTAGTATTTCCGGCAATCACAATGGCGTCTTTATTTCTTTATGTTCAAAAAAATAAGATTGTTTAGAACCGATGGGATAAAATCTCACTCGTTTGGTTTTAGACTTCTATAATAACGCCGGTATTAGTGAAAGATGGTATAAGCAGCTTCCGTCGAAAAACTCTTATATCTGCAGAACCACGATATATGGGTAAATGGAGTATGTGGCTATCTTTCTTTAGTGGGGTCGTACGAAGGATATGTTATTAGTTTAGATCTAATCAATTTAATGAATTATTCCTTAATGAATTACTCTTAAAAGTTCCTATCAAACTAGTGCTAGTTGATGAGAGTTACTTCGGAAACAGAAAGACTAAAGTCAAATTCATTTGGGATATTCTCTCAATTCCAAGAAACTGAAACCAGATCAAGTATGAGTTGTCGATCAGAACATATATGGATAGAACCCATAACGGGATCTCGAAAAACAAGTAATTTCTGCTGGACTGTTATCCTTTTTTTAGGTTCATTAGGATTCTTGTTGGTTGGAACTTCCAGTTATCTTGGTAGAACTTGGATATCTTTATTTCCGTTTCAACAAATTGTTTTTTTTCCACAAGGGATTGTGATGTCTTTCTATGGGATCGCGGGTCTTTTTATTAGCTCCTATTTATGGTGCACAATTTCTTGGAATGTAGGTAGTGGTTATGATCGATTCGATCGAAAAGAAGGAATCGTGTGTATCTTTCGTTGGGGATTTCCCGGAAAAAATCGGCGTATCTTTCTCCGATTCCTTATAAAAGATATTCAGTCCGTCCGAATAGAAGTTAAAGAGGGTCTTTATGCTCGTCGTGTCCTTTATATGGATATCCGAGGGCAGGGAGCCCTTCCATTGACTCGTACTGATGAGAATTTGACTGCGTGGGAAATTGAACAAAAAGCTGCGAAATTGGCCTATTTCTTGCGTGTACCCATTGAAGTCTTTTGAGAACTGTGAGAAAATTTCTCGGCAGGAGGGGAAAAACTCACGAATCCTCTGTTTCTATCACGAATTTCTATAACATAACTAAACTGAGGTTTATTCCGAACATGGATTCGAGCTAAAGTAGGCGTATAAGGGAGAAGTAGAAAACAAAACGCTTTTTGTTTTGGGGTCTTTTATAGGTATGTAAATCTACACAATTCAATAATAACAAGAAGTAACAAATTGAAATAATAGATTTCTCGCATACTCAACCATTTAGAAAAAAACTTTCCCAGTTTCTATTTTCTATTTTAAGTCCAATATCTATAAATAAATCAAAATAGAAAAATCCAGACTTGGTGAAATTGAAACTTTAGATTCAGATAGATCGTATGTAAAAATTTTTTTTTCAATCGACACGCCTTAATTTATCTGTTTTTGTGCTCCTTACTGTCCAAACAATTGGATCCCTTATAACGATTAAGGATAACTAGCCAATTCCTGCTTTGGTTTGCTGCTCATTTTTGATCATCACAAGATTCTTCAGAAACTTCCCTTAATTATTCGCTCCCTGACTCCTAAGAGTCAGTGAAATTTTTCGAAATATTAGAGGGCCTCGAGTCGACGACTGAGAGGGTTCATTAACAATTCATAGATGAAAAAATGGCAAAAAAGAAAGCATTCACTCCTCTTTTATATCTTGCATCTATAGTCTTTTTGCCCCGGTCTCTTTCTCTCTTATTTAATAAAAGTCTAGAATCTTGGGTTACTAATTGGTGGAATACTGCGCAATCCGAAACTTTTTTGAACGAGATTGAAGAAAAGAGTATTCTCGAAAAATTCATAGAATTAGACGAACTTCTCCTCTTGGACGAAATGATCAAGGAATACGCGGAAACACCTCTCCAAAACCTTCGTATAGGAATCCAGAACGAAACAATCCAATTAATCAAGATGCACAACGAGGATCGTATTCATACGATTTTGTACTTATCGACAAATTTCATCTCTTTCCTTATTCTAAGTGGTTATTCTATTTTGGGTAATAAAGAACTTGGGATTCTTAACTCGTGGACTCAGGAATTCCTATATAACTTAAGTGACACAACAAAAGCGCTTTCTATTCTTTTATTAGCAGATTTATGTCTCGGATTTCATTCGACCCGTGGTTGGGAACTACTAATTAGCTCTGTCTACAAAGATTTTGGGTTTGTCCATAATGATCAAATTATATCTTGTCTTGTTTGTATTCTTCCAGTCCTTCTCGATAGCATTTTTAAATATTGGGTTTTCTATTATTTAAATCGTCTATCTCCGTCACTTGTAGTGATTTATCATTCAATAAGTGAAAAATGATCTATGAATATGAAATTCATCGAATTCGAATGTTTTTTACTTTGTAGTTGTACATAAGGAAAGCATTGCAAATCGTCCTTACTTTTTCCATTTCGATGAACCCGGGGGATTGATCCTATAGATTATTCCCATAACAATATTCCAGTCAATAGCAGAATCGTGGATAGGAAACTCGATTAGTAACCTACTCAATTTATTGTAGAAATTTTCCGTATCACTGATTGGACTATGCAAACTAGAAATACTTTTTCTTGGCTAAAGGAACGGATTACTCGATCCATTTCCGTATCGCTCATGCTATATATGCTAACTCGGACATCTATTTCAAGTGCCTATCCCATTTTTGCCCAGCAGGGTTATGAAAATCCGCGCGAAGCGACCGGGCGTATTGTATGCGCCAATTGTCATTTGGCTAATAAGCCTGTGGATATTGAGGTTCCACAAGCGGTACTTCCCGATACTGTATTTGAGGCAGTTGTTCGAATTCCTTATGATATGCAACTGAAACAAGTTCTTGCTAATGGTAAAAAGGGCACTTTGAATGTCGGGGCTGTTCTTATTTTACCGGAGGGGTTTGAATTAGCCCCTCCCAATCGTATTTCCCCCGAGATGAAAGAAAAGGTAGGCAATCTGTCTTTTCAGAGCTATCGCCCCAATAAAAAAAATATTCTTGTCATAGGCCCTGTTCCCGGTCAGAACTATAGTGAAATCACCTTTCCTATTCTTTCTCCAGACCCCGCTACTAAGAAAGATAGTCACTTCTTAAAATATCCTATATATGTCGGCGGAAACAGGGGAAGAGGTCAGATTTATCCCGACGGGAGCAAGAGTAACAATACAGTTTATAATGCTACAGCAGCCGGTATAGTAAGTAAAATCATACGAAAAGAAAAGGGGGGATACGAAGTAACCATAACGGATGCATCGGATGGACGTCTAGTGGTTGATATTATCCCCCCAGGGCCGGAACTTCTCGTTTCAGAAGGCGAATCTATCAAATTGGATCAACCGTTGACGAGTAACCCTAATGTGGGCGGATTTGGTCAAGGAGATGCAGAAATTGTACTTCAAGATCTATTCCGTGTCCGAGGTCTTTTGCTCTTCTTCGCCGCTGTTATTTTGGCACAAATCTTTTTGGTTCTTAAAAAGAAGCAGTTCGAGAAGGTTCAATTGTCCGAAATGAATTTCTAGACTCGCGAATTTTTCAACATCAAGTTCGTAAAAAGACTCAAACTCATTTTATCCCTTAGCGATGAAAAAAATGAAATGCTAAAAAGACCTTAGCTTGTTTATCCTTTTTCTATGAGATGACAGGAAGTCCTTCTACCGCATTCCTAATCCTAGTATGTAGATTGTGAAGAAGACTGTTTGACTTGACCCCGCCTTTCTTGGTTTTTTTATCCAAATTGGGGGGGTGCGACTATCTTACTATTCGAAGATTTAAATGTCCGAAAATACATCAATATCAAGAGTTTTTGATTAATTCAATTCGGCTAGATACTAGACATAAGTAAGCGATAAATTGCAGGGAAAATGAGGGGAACAAATAATTCTAGGAGAGGTTCTTCGTCTT